TGGTTTGGTTTTTTAGATGTATATAAAATTATTTGATGTGAAAATATGCACCGGAGTCAAAGTCTAAATTCTGCGATCATACGAATACTAATGTATTCTTTTAAAAGGTTTTGGTTTAGAGGTAGGTGGCGGGTAAAATTTTCAGTATATTTTAAGCTCTACAATGGTAGTTTGATTGGACACTTGTTTTTGGGGTTTGGCAAGGAGGTTAATTAGGCATGTGTAATTGTAGAGGGGGGAGGGGGGGGTTTGTTAAGAAAACTTAGGGGTAGAACGTATGCGTACAACGTATGCGTACAACGTATGCGTACAACGTATGCGTACAACGTATGCGTACAACGTATGCGTACAACGTATGCGTACAACGTATGCGTACAACGTATGCGTACAACGTATGCGTACAACGTATGCGTACAACGTATGCGTACAACGTATGCGTACAACGTATGCGTACAACGTATGCGTACAACGTATGCGTACAACGTATGCGTATATGTCTGTCAAGCATTAAACGTATGTCTTTATATCATGAAAAGTTAGTTCACTTGATTGGTGTGGGGAGAAAACATAGAATGAAAGTCCAGCTACAGATAATGGTTAGTGACCATGCCTTGACGGCTTAGCTGAGTCGGTGCATCCTAAAATTAAAAAAGATACCAAATGTATGACAGCACAGTTATGTTAGGCATGGGCTGATTAGTCATAAGTCCATCGAGATGTCTTATTTAAGGGCAAGAGTGGGCGTCTTAGCCTAAAATGGCCGTGAGGTAAGAACCAGATGCCAGGTATAGATTCATGTTAGTCACCCCCAGAACGAATGGGCCCGGAGCGAGAAGAGGGATACGTTTTGTCGGGTTGCTGGTTTCACGGAGGATGGTAAGTTGTGTGAGTATATGGGACAAGATTAGATGTGAAACTAAGGTAAATAAGTTAGTTGGATAGACGTATTGTAGATAGTTTAATGGGGAATAAACATGTCATGTTTTATGTAATATTAATAAATGTATGTTCTGGCTTGATATTCATGGGGACATGAATGTTATGCACGAAGTACATAGGGCAAGAAATAGTTTATAATAGAATGTCAGCTTTGGGGGTTGATGGTGGGGCTAAAGCTTCTTTCTTGAGTGTCTTTGGAGGTGAAGTACCTCATTTTCGGTTTACAAGGCCGGGGTAATGATTATACTACAAAGACTTAGGTCTTCATTTTAAGATCTTGTTCTCTAGGGCGCTGGCTAGTGGTAGAAGAATGAGGATAGTAGTAAAGTACAGGATAGATGCGATTTGTCCAATAACAACAAAGGGGTGTTCAACAGGTTGACCCCCAATTCATGTAAGGGTAAATAGGTCGGCTACTAGGATTCAGAATATGCATTGGCTGATAGGGCGGAAGATTATGCTACGTTGTTTAGAGTTATGTAGAAATGGTAGGAGGACCAGGATTAGGATTGATAAGACGAGGGCAATTACACCTCCTAATTTGTTGGGGATAGAACGTAGGATGGCATAAGCGAATAGGAAATACCATTCAGGCTTAATATGTGGTGGGGTGCTAAGGGGATTGGCTGGTATGTAGTTGTCGGGGTCCCCTAGGAGATCCGGAGAGAATAGGACTAGAGACAGGAGTATAAAAAATAAGAGGAGGAAACCGAGAGAGTCTTTAATGGTGTAATAGGGGTGGAAGGGGATTTTATCAGCGTTTGAGTTCAGGCCGGTTGGGTTATTTGAACCAGTTTCGTGGAGGAAAATTAGGTGAACTATTGCTAGAGCGGCAATGATAAAGGGGAGGATGAAGTGGAAGGCGAAGAATCGGGTGAGGGTGGCTTTGTCTACTGAAAAGCCACCTCAGATTCATTCTACAAGGGTAGTACCAATGTACGGAATAGCAGAGAGAAGGTTGGTAATTACAGTAGCACCCCAAAAGGATATTTGGCCTCATGGAAGCACATACCCCATGAAAGCTGTGCCTATCACAGCGAAGAGTAATAATACGCCAACATTCCATGTTTCTATAAAAGCATAGGATCCATAGTATATACCACGGCCAATGTGGAGAAATAGGCAGATGAAAAATATTGAGGCGCCATTAGCATGAAGATAGCGAATTAGTCAGCCGTAATTTACGTCTCGGCAGATATGAGTTACGGATGAAAAGGCTGTGGAGGTGTCAGAGGTGTAGTGTATGGCTAGGAAAAGGCCTGTGAGGATTTGAATGATTAGGCAGGCACCTAAGAGAGAGCCAAAGTTTCATCAGGAGGAAATGTTAGATGGAGTTGGTAGGTCGATGAAAGAGTCATTTAAAATTTTTATGAGGGGGTGTTTTTTACGGATGTTGGTCATTAGGTTTCTATAGTTGAATTTACAACGGTGATTTTTCATGTCACAGGTCGTGGGTTGACTGCGTAGGAATAGATGACTACAATTATGATTATACTTAGTTTATTATTTGTGGCTTGTTTCATTGGTTTTGCTGTGAAGCCATCACCTATTTATGGTGGGGTTTGTTTGATTGTTGGAGGAGGGCTGGGGTGTGGGATGATTTTAGGGCATGGGGGTTCTTACATAGGTCTAATGGTGTTTTTGATTTATTTAGGGGGAATAATAGTAGTATTTGGGTATACGACTGCTATGGCTGCGGAAAGTTATCCTGAGACGTGAGTCTCAGGTGTGGGAATTTTAGTGGCTGTGTTGGGGGGTTTACTTGCGGAGTTAGGTTTAGTAATATGGTTGGTTGGATTGGGGATAGAAGAGGGTATTATAGATTATAGTAGTTTGGGGGAGTGGGTGATTTATGACTCTGAGGGGGGAGGTTATATAAGTGAGGATATGATTGGGGTTTCGGCTATATATAGTTGTGGGAGCTGGTTGATAGTGGTAGCCGGGTGGTCTTTGTTTGTTAGTGTATTTATTGTCATAGAGATTGTCCGGGGTAATTAAGAGGTGAAGTAGAATATGAGGGGTATAAGAACTATGAGAAATGATAGGAAATACAGTTTAATAAGCCCAGTTTGGTTAGAGGTTTTTAGGGCTGCTAAGATATTAAAGTGAGAGAGGGATTTTGGGATGGTTGATTCAAGTCAGAAAAGGTCTAGGGTCTTGTATGCTAATTTTTGATTGAATGAGAGGTTTATGAGTGGTAATGTTCGGTGGCAAATAATAGGGAAATACCCAAGCAGGGTTGTGAAGTTGTGAGTAGGGGAGGGGAACTTATAGATGAAGAATCGAGTTAGGTTATTTAATTCTATAGCTAGAATAAAACCGAGAATAGTAATTATTAGGGCTATTAGTTTTAGGTAGGGGGGTATAGTAAGTTGTGGGGTGGTTATTGGGGGAATGTTAGTTGAGATGATGTAGCCGGCGAATAGGCTACCAATAATAAGACGCTTGATAGGATTGATGAGTATAGGGTGGTTCTCATTAATTATAATAATAGGTGGGAAGCGTGGGTTGTTTAAGGTGGCAAAATAAATAATTCGAGTGCTGTATACAGCGGTAAGTGAGGTTGCAATTAGTGTAATAATTAGGGCTCAGGCGTTGGTATAAGACGTGTTTATGGCTTCAATGATTAGGTCTTTTGAGTAGAAGCCTGTTAGGAAGGGTGTGCCGGTAAGCGCTAGGCTACCGATTGTTAGGGCGCTTGTGGTAAAGGGTATGGTTTTGGTTAACCCGCCTATTTTGCGAATGTCCTGTTCATCATTTAGGCTGTGGATAATGGAGCCCGAGCATAGAAAGAGTATGGCTTTAAAAAATGCATGTGTGCAGATATGTAAAAATGCCAAGTGGGGTTGGTTAATGCCTAAAGTTACTATTATGAGTCCAAGTTGACTGGATGTAGAAAAGGCGATAATTTTTTTAATGTCGTTTTGGGTAAGAGCACAAATTGCGGTAAATAGTGTAGTGGTAGAGCCTAAGCAAAGTATGGCAGTTTGTATAAGACTGTTGTTTAGGAGAGGGTAGAAACGGATAAGTAAGAATACGCCGGCAACTACTATAGTACTAGAGTGAAGGAGGGCGGAAACAGGGGTGGGTCCTTCTATGGCTGAGGGGAGTCATGGGTGAAGTCCAAATTGGGCTGATTTACCAGTGGCAGCTAGCAAAAGGCCTAAGAGGGGAAGGGTGCTGGTGTTATTGAACGTCAGGATGTGTTGAAGGTCTCATGAGTTGGTTTTTAGTAGTAGGAAACACATGGAGAGGACGAATCCGATATCCCCAATGCGGTTATAAAGGATGGCTTGGAGTGCTGCAGTGTTGGCGTCTGATCGGCCGTATCACCATCCGATTAAGAGAAATGATATAATACCGACCCCCTCTCATCCGATAAATAATTGGAATATGTTGTTAGCGGACACTAAAATCATTATTGTGATTAAGAATATTAGGAGGTATTTTAGAAATTTATTTAAGTTGGGGTCAGAGTGTATATATCAAGAGGAGAACTCTATGATAGATCAGGTGACGAAAAGAGCAACTGGGATAAATAGGATGGAGTAGAAATCTATTTTAAAGCTTAAAGAAATAGTGATGGAGTGGATAGGTAGTCAGTGCCAGTTGGTGATAAGAGATTCACAGCCTGAGGAGGAGAATAGGAGGAGGGGGACTAGGCTAATTAAGAAAGTGGCTTTGATAGATTTAGTTGCGCTTGAGGTGAAGTTTATGTTAGGGTTTAGGGGTAGAAGTAAGATGGGGAGGAGTAATAAAATAAAGATAAGTAAGGTGGCAGAGGGGATTATATTGATTGCTTTTATTTGGAGTTGCACCAATTTTTTGGTTCCTAAGACCAATGGAATACTTCTATCCTATAAAAGCAAGAAAGCCGTACGTCTTAGTTACGGTTGCGTGAGTTAGCAGTTCTCGCCACTTTCTTGGTAGATAAGAAGGGTTGCACGTCTGTTGTCAGATTCACAATCTGGTGTTTTGGTTAAACTATATCTACAGTACAGTTGACCTAAAATTAGGCTGGGATTTAATGACAGTAGCGCTAAGGGGATTACATGAAGGGCTATTAGGGTTGATTCTCGTGTATGCGTGGGGGAGATATTTTTTATATGGTAGGAGGGAGTTCCGCGTTGGGTACTAATGAGTATGTAGAGTGTGTAGAGAGCCGTAATTAGTATGTTTAGGCCGGTAAGGAGTAGGGTAAAATTGGACCAGGAGAAGGATGAGATAATAATGGTGATTTCTCCAATTAGGTTGATGCTAGGAGGCAAAGCTAGGTTAGTAAGGCTTGCGATGAGTCATCAGGCGGCTATAAGTGGAAGAATAGATTGAAGTCCTCGTGCTAGTATTATTGTGCGGCTGTGGATTCGTTCGTAGTTTGTATTGGCAAGGCAAAACAATAGGGAAGAAGTAAGGCCATGGGCTATTATTAAGGCTGTAGCGCCTATAAAGCTTAAGGGGGTTTGAATTATAATAGCAGCAATTACTAAAGCTATGTGGCTAACTGAGGAGTAGGCGATTAGGGATTTTAAGTCAGTTTGGCGTAAGCAGATGGAGCTGGTTATGATTATTCCTCACAGAGACAGGGTGATGAAGGGATAGGCTATATTGATTGATAGTGGGTTTAGGATAATGGATACACGTATTATGCCATAACCCCCTAGTTTCAGGAGGATCGCGGCGAGGACTATGGAGCCGGCAATGGGGGCTTCAACGTGGGCTTTAGGCAGTCATAGGTGGAGGCCGTATAGGGGTATTTTCACTATAAAAGCTATTATGCAGGCTAGTCAAAATAGGGAATTTGCAAGGGAATGATCGAGGTGGGAGTAGTTGAAAGTCAGGAGAATTATGTTTAGGGTTCCTAGTTTAGTCTTTGTAAACATAAGGGCAATTAATAGAGGAAGAGATCCTACTAAGGTATAAAAAAGGAAGTAGACCCCGGCATTGAGTCGTTCTGTTTGGCTTCCTCATCGGGTAATAATAATCAGAGTTGGAATTAAAGTGGCCTCAAATATAATATAGAGGAGTATTAGTTCGGAGGCGGTGAATGTGATAATGAGAAATACTTGTAAGCTTAGAATTATAGATAGGAATAATTTTTTTCGGGGTTCTGGTTGTTTTGTCATGTGATTTTGGCTGGCAATAATTATTAGAGGAAGAAGTCAGGAGGTAAGAATTAGAAGGGGGGTGGATAATGGGTCGGAGAAGAAAATGAGGGAGAGGTCTTGATGGGTATCGTAGTGATTGAAGAGGGATAGAATGGTAATGAGGCTAACAATGAAGCTGTGTAAGGTGATATTGATTCAAAGGAGTGGTGGTTTTGATAATCAGACAAGGGGGATAAGTATTAATGTTGGTATAATAATTTTTAGCATTGCAGGAGGTTTAGGTTTTGTACGTAGTCGTTTCCATAGGAATTAGAGATCATGACTAGGAGAGCTAGGCCAATGGCAGCTTCACAGGCCGCGAAGACTAAGATGACTACAGGGTAAATGAAGGATAAGATGTTGTGAAGGTTTAGGGATGTAATAGACGAAAGTACAAAAATCGACAGCATTATCCCTTCAAGGCAGAGGAGGGTCGATATTAGGTGGGTGCGAAATATAAGAGTTCCTAAAAGGGCAATGGAGAAAGCGAGAAGAAGGAATAGGGAGATGAGAGGCATGATGGTAATTATGAGGTAATTCATAACTTAGTGAGTCGAAATCAATTGTTCTAATTAAACTAATTACCAGATTATTTATTCTTCTCATTCTAGGCCTTTTCGTGCTCATTCATAGGCTAGGCCAAGTGCGAGGATGAAAATTAGGAGTAAAGCGATAGTCAGTATAAGTTTGAGGTTATCCACTTGGGCAGCTCATGGTAGGGGTAGGAGCAAGGCAATTTCTAGGTCAAATAAAAGAAAGGTGATTGCCACCAGAAAGAATTTTATGGAAAATGGTAGGCGGGCAGATTCAATTGGGTCAAAGCCGCATTCATAAGGGGTTACTTTTTCGGCATTCAGGCTGATCTGGGGGAGTCAGAAAGCTACTACAATTAAGGTTAGGGCTAATGAGATGTTTGTGAGTAGAGAAATAATTAGGTTAATTACTCTTTCCTGGGTAGTTCCAGGTCTGGATGATTGGAAGTCAGCTGTACTGAATATACTAAAAGAGTATGATCCTCATCAGTAAATAGATACATATAAGAATAGTCACACCACATCAACAAAGTGTCAATATCAGGCAGCGGCCTCAAAGCCGAAGTGGTGTTTAGATGTAAAATGGAAGTTGAGTTGGCGGATGAAACAGGTAAGAAGGAAGGTTGTTCCAATGATTACATGAAGGCCGTGAAATCCCGTTGCTATAAAGAAAGTGGACCCGTAAATGCCATCGGAGATGGTAAATGGGGTTTCGTAGTATTCTGATGCTTGAAGTAAGGTGAAGTAAATGCCTAGCAAGATTGTAATTAGAAGGGCTTGGATTATGTGAGAACGGCTGCCTTCTATGAGACTGTGGTGGGCTCAGGTGATTGAGACCCCTGAGGCTAGGAGAACGGATGTATTTAATAGAGGTACTTCCAGGGGGTTAAGGGTGTGGATGCCCGTTGGGGGTCAGCATCCTCCTAGCTCATGAGTGGGGACGAGACTAGAATGATAAAAGGCTCAGAAGAAGCCGGCGAAAAAGAATACTTCGGAGATGATAAATAAGATTATACCGTATCGCAACCCCTTTTGTACTAAAGGAGTGTGGTGGCCCTGAAAGGTCCCCTCACGGATCACGTCTCGTCACCATTGGTACATGGTGAGCAAGTTGGTTGTTAGACCAATAATTAGTAGAATGGGCGAATTGAAGTGAAATCATATTACTAATCCTGATGTAAGGAGAAGGGCGGAGAGGGCCCCTATTAAAGGTCATGGACTTGGGTTGACTATATGATAAGGGTGTGTTTGGTGGGTCATTAGGTGTTATCATGTAAGTAGAGGCTAACTAGAAGGGTAAAGACATAGGCTTGAATCAAGGCTACCGCAAATTCTAGGATTGTTAGGAGTATTATGATAAGAAAGGTAAGTAGGGCTGTGGGGGGGCTGATTGAGGAGAGTACCAGGGTAGCTCCTCCGATCAAGTGAATTAATAGATGGCCTGCCGTGATGTTTGCAGTAAGTCGGACGGCAAGAGCTATAGGTTGGATAAAGAGGCTAATAGTTTCAATAATTACCAGTATGGGAATCAGGAGGATAGGGGTCCCTTGGGGAAGGAAGTGGGCTAAGGAGGCTTTGGTTTTGTGGCGAAAGCCCATAAGAACAGCTCCAGCTCATAGAGGGATTGCTATCCCTAGATTTATGGAGAGTTGAGTTGTTGGGGTAAATGTGTGAGGGAGAAGGCCAAGGAGGTTGGTAGATCCAATGAAAATAATTAGGCTTAGGAGTATCAGGGATCATGAGCGGCCTTTTGGGTTATGTATAAGTATTATTTGTTTTACAATGATACGAATTATTCACTGCTGGAAGGCTGTAATACGGTTGGTAATTAGGCGATTAGGGGATGGGAATAGGGTAATAGGAAATAGAATAATGAGAACTACAATAGGAAGGCCTATTAGTGAGGGGGTAATGAAAGAGGCGAATAAATTTTCGTTCATTTGGACTCTCAGGGATTTGGGATTTTGGAGGAGTGGAGGGCTTTTGAGTTTGGAATGGAGTAGTATTGAAAAGATGCTAATTTGAGTTGGAATAGGATGAAGAGACTCATGGTAGAGGATAAAATAATAAGGAACCAAGTGGAGGTATCTAGCTGGGGCATATCATTGTGGGAGTATTGGGCTCCAGTCTTTAACTTAAAAGGTTAATGCTATTATTAGCTTCACAATGAAATTAAATTAGGGAGGCGGATCAGTTTTCGAAATACTTCAGGGGGACTATTTCTAAGACAATAGGTATAAAACTGTGATTGGAGCCGCAGATTTCAGAACACTGACCGTAAAATAGGCCTGGGCGAGTGGAGGTGAGAGTAGCCTGGTTTAGTCGGCCTGGAATTGCATCTGTTTTGATCCCCAGGGAGGGGATAGCTCATGAGTGAAGAACATCTTCGGATGAAATTAATATGCGAATAGGGAGTTCTATTGGAAGTACTACGCGATTGTCTACTTCAAGCAGGCGAAGTTCTCCTGGTTTTAGGTCAGATGTAGGGATTATGTATGAGTCAAAGGTTAGGTCTTCATAGTCAGTATATTCGTAGCTTCAATATCATTGATGTCCTATAGTTTTTACGGTTAGGGCAGGATTATTAATTTCATCTATTATATAAAGAATACGCAGGGACGGTAGGGCAATGAGAATTAAAATAACTGCTGGTAAAATTGTTCAGACTGTCTCTACTGCCTGGGCGTCTATGGTGCTTGTGTGGGTAAGTTTTGTGGTGAGTATAGAGGAGATAATATAGAGAACCAGGGAGCTAATCAGGAAAACAATTATTAATGTATGGTCGTGAAAATTAATTAGTTCTTCTATAATAGGTGAAGAGGCATCTTGAAGGCCCAGTTCAAAGGGGTAAGCCATAGGAGTACACAGAGTTTTTCTGTAATTTAACTTTGACAAAGTTATGTAATATTTTTACTAATACTCCTATAAAGAAAGTCATAAAGGTTATGGTATTGGCTTGAAACCAATTTTAGGGGGTTCGATTCCTTCCTTTCTTAGAGGGATTTCACGTATGTGGGTTCTTCGAATGTGTGATATGGGGGCGGGCAGCCATGAAGTCATTCTAGATTGGTTGAGGTAAGTTCAACTGATGCAACTTCTCGTTTGGATGCGAAGGCTTCTCAGATTATAAATACTATGATAATTACTGCTGTTAGGGAGATGAAGGATCCTATAGAGGAAACTGTATTTCATGTGGTATAGGCGTCTGGATAGTCCGAATATCGACGTGGTATTCCTGAAAGTCCAAGGAAGTGTTGTGGGAAGAAGGTTATATTTACTCCTACAAATATCACGGCAAAATGAATTTTGGCTCAGGTGTCATCAAGTATAAAGCCTGTGAATAATGGGAATCAGTGGACAAATCCAGCCATAATAGCGAATACAGCACCTATGGATAGGACATAATGGAAGTGGGCAACGACGTAGTAGGTGTCGTGGAGGACAATGTCTAGGGATGAGTTAGATAGGACGATCCCGGTTAGGCCACCTACGGTGAACAAGAAGATAAACCCCAGGGCTCAGAGTATGGCGGGGGATCATTTAATATTTCCTCCATGTAGTGTAGCCAGCCAGCTGAAAACCTTGACGCCAGTGGGGATAGCAATAATTATAGTGGCCGAAGTAAAGTAAGCTCGGGTGTCGACGTCGAGTCCTACTGTGAATATATGATGGGCTCAAACAATGAAGCCTAAGAAACCGATTGACATTATTGCTCAGACCATGCCTATGTAGCCAAAGGGTTCCTTTTTGCCGGAATAATATGTTACGATATGGGAGATGATACCGAACCCGGGGAGGATGAGAATGTAAACTTCGGGGTGACCAAAGAATCAAAATAAGTGTTGATAAAGGATTGGGTCGCCTCCTCCGGCGGGGTCGAAGAATGTGGTATTTAGGTTGCGGTCTGTTAGAAGTATTGTAATACCGGCGGCAAGAACGGGGAGTGAGAGGAGGAGGAGAACAGCTGTGATCAGGACTGATCATACAAATAAGGGTGTCTGGTATTGTGTGAGGGCTGGAGGTTTCATGTTAATAATAGTTGTAATAAAATTAATAGCCCCTAGGATCGAAGAGACTCCTGCTAGATGAAGGGAAAAGATAGCTAGATCTACAGAGGCGCCAGCATGGGCAAGGTTACCTGCCAGGGGTGGATAAACTGTTCAACCTGTCCCAGCTCCTGCTTCAACCATGGAGGATGCGAGTAGGAGGAGGAATGAGGGTGGAAGAAGTCAGAAGCTTATATTGTTTATCCGTGGGAAGGCTATATCTGGGGCGCCAATTATTAGGGGGATCAATCAGTTCCCAAATCCTCCAATTATTATTGGTATGACTATAAAAAAGATTATAACAAAGGCATGGGCGGTAACAACTACGTTATAAATCTGATCATCGCCTAGAAGAGCGCCTGGCTGACCTAGTTCAGCTCGAATTAGAAGACTTAGGGCGGTGCCAATTATTCCAGCTCATGCAGCAAAAATCATATAGAGGGTACCGATGTCTTTGTGATTAGTGGAGAATAGTCAGCGTGTTGCGAACATAGGTAAGATGGCCGAGCAGGCATTAGACTGTAAATCTAACCACAGAGGGTTTACCTCTTCTTATCAGGGCCCCGAGGTGAACAGCATCACGTTGAATTGCAAATTCAAAGGAGTAGGGTGGCCTACCGGGGCCTTCTCCCGCCTTTTTTCCTCTCAGGCGGGAGAAGTAGATTGAAGCCAGTTGACTAGGGTTTTTAGCTGTTAACTAAAGTTTCGTGGGGTAATAGCCCACCAATCTAGGGAGATGGGGGGGGCTTAGCTTAAGTTAAAGCGAATGATTTGCGTTCATTAGATGTAGGATAACTCCTGTAGTCTCTAAGCAGAGATTAAGTAATGCTTACTTTCTTAGGACTTTGAAGGTCCTTGGTCTATGTGATCCTAAATCTCTATTTAGGTAAATAAGGGGGTGAGGGGTAAGGTGAGGGTGGATAAGATAATGAGAGTAGGGAGGAAAGTTGGCATATTTAGGGGCCCGTGTTGTCATTTTATTTTTATGGGGTTTGGGGATGGGAAGATGGTGAGAGATGAAGAATAGATAAGACGGAGGTAAAAGAAGAGGTTCATAAGGGCTATAATTGCTATTGAAGTAGATAAATAAATGCTGTTGTTTATAACAAGTTCTTCAATAATAAGTCATTTTGGTAAGAAGCCTGTTAGGGGTGGCAGACCACCAAGGGACAGCAGGGTAACTAAAGAGAGAGCAATAAGTGTGGGTGAGTTATTTCAGGAAAGTGTTAGGGATGATAGGGTGAGACTGGAGTTAATATTGATAGTGAGGAATATAGTAAGAGTAAGAATGATGTAGATGAGCAGGTTTAGGACTATAATGGACGGGTTAAATGGAAGGATAGAAATTATTCAGCCTATATGAGCGATAGAGGAGTAGGCTATAATTTTGCGTAGTTGAGTTTGATTAAGACCCCCTCAGCCCCCAATTAAAATTGAGATGAAGCCACAAGTGATAAGGATGGAGTGATTTAGTAGAGGGGAAAGTTGGTATAGCATGGTTATGGGGGCTAGTTTTTGTCATGTAAGTAGGAGCATACCAGATATTAAAGTGACCCCTTGGGTTACTTCTGGAACTCAGTAGTGGAATGGGGCTAGGCCTAATTTAATTAATAAGGCAGTGGTGATTATAATTGATGGGATTGGGCTGATAAAGGGGTTGAGGGACCATTGGCCTGATGAGGAGAAATTTAATAGGATGGCCATAAGCAGAATTATGGAGGCTATGGCTTGGGTGAGGAAATATTTTGTGGATGCTTCTGTGGATCGGGGATTTGGTTTTTTGATTAGGATGGGGATGATAGCTAGTATACTTAGTTCTAATCCTGACCATATAATTAGAAGATGGGAGCTTGATATTGTAATCATAGTTCCAAGAAAGACTGTTAAGAAGATTAGGAGGTTAGTTAGGATGTTGATTAGTACGGGAAGGGGTTCTCCAACATTTTCGGGGTATGGGCCCGATAGCTTGATTAGCTGACCTTACTAGGACTGGGTGTGATGGGTAGCACAAAGGATTTTGAATCCTTTAGAGTAGGTTCAATTCCTATAGTTCTAGAAATAAGAGGGTTTAAACCTCTATTTTTTACTCTATCAAAGTAACTCTTTTATCAGACATATTTCTAGTAGTAAGGGGGAATGAAGGAGAGGGAAATTGGAAGGGAAATATGTCATATGCATAAGGCAAGAGTTAGTGGTAGGAAGTTTTTTCAGAGGAGGTGCATTAATTGGTCATATCGGAATCGTGGGTAGGATGCTCGAATTCATAGAAAGACAGAGGACAGGATTAGGGTCTTTAGGGTAAATTCTAGCGGGTAAAGCTCTGTGGAGGGTGGGTTGTGGGTAGAACCTAGGAAAATAATAGTAGTGAGAGCATTTATGAAGATGATGTTTATGTATTCTGCCATAAAGAAGAGGGCGAAAGGGCCTGCGGCGTACTCAACGTTAAAACCGGAGACTAGTTCGGATTCCCCTTCTGTCAAATCAAAGGGGGCACGGTTAGTTTCGGCAAGCGAAGAAATAAATCATATTATGGCTAGAGGTCATGAAGGGAAAATTAGTCAAATATATTCTTGAGTAGAGAAGAGGGTAGATAGGGTGTAGGAGCCATTTATTAGTAGAACAGCTATTAGAATAATAGCAAGGGATACTTCATATGAGATGGACTGGGCCACTGCCCGTAAAGCCCCAATGAGGGCATATTTAGAATTGGAGGCTCAGCCAGATCATAGAATAGAATATACTGCGAGGCTGGAGACTGCTAAGATGAATAGTACGCCTAGATTTATATCTAGAAGGGCGCAGGGTATGGGTAGAGGAATTCATAGGGTAAGGGCTAAGGTTAGTGCTAGTGCTGGGGCAATAATATAAAGGGTGGTTGAAGAGGTGTTAGGTCGTAGGGGTTCTTTGATGAAGAGTTTTATAGCATCTGAAAATGGTTGAAGGAGTCCATAAGGTCCGACTACATTAGGACCTTTTCGGAGTTGTATATACCCTAGGATTTTGCGTTCTACTAGGGTTAGGAAAGCCATTGCGATAAGGGTTGGAATTATTAGCGTTAGGATATTGATGAAATGCATGAGGTGTTAAGGAGAGGATTTGAACTTCTGAATTCAAGGTCTTAAGTCTTGCGCATTTACCGGGCTCTGCCACCTTAACGGTCCCCTTTTCTAGGGGTAAGCTTGTGCATTATTACTAAATTGAGATTACTTCATTTATTAAATTGAGAGCGCAGGGGGTTCAGTAGGCTCTATTTCTCTGGTCCTTTCGTACTGGGAGAAATTGCTAATAGATAGAAACCGACCTGGATTACTCCGGTCTGAACTCAGATCACGTAGGGTTTTAATCGTTGAACAAACGAACCATTAATAGCTTCTGCACCATTGGGATACCCTGATCCAACATCGAGGTCGTAAACCCTATTGTCGATATGAACTCTCGAACAGGATAGCGCTGTTATCCCTAGGGTAACTTGGTCCATTGATCAAGACTGGCTTGGGTCAATTTATGAGGAGGAATCTACTTTGACTAGTGAGTCTTAGTCATGCTCATTCGGAGGATGCATTGTTCTCCGAGGTCACCCCAACCAAAACTATTATTTTAGTAAAAAGTAGTTTTAAGCCCTATATAGGGTGTTGAATATTATTTATAGAATAATTAGTTAAAGCTCCATAGGGTCTTCTCGTCTTATTTTATTATCCCAGCCTCTTCACTGGGAGGTCAATTTCACTGATAAGAGGTGAGAGACAGTCAAACCCTCGTCTTGCCTTTCATACAAGTCCCTAATTAAGGAACAAATGATTATGCTACCTTTGCACGGTCAGGATACCGCGGCCGTTTAACGTTAGTCACTGGGCAGGCAGTGCCTCCAATACTTTTCATGCTGGAGGTGATGTTTTTGGTAAACAGGCGGGGTTTATGTTTGCCGAGTTCCTTTCACTTCTATTTATCTTTCCTTTAATCACCCTCCTGTGTTGGGTCAATCGAAGTTAATTAAAGTGGAATTTATTTTTGTTTTAGACTTTTGGGGAGGTAACTATCAGTGGTCATCCGATCTGATATACGCTTGGGTGAAGGAGAAGAAGTCTTCTTGTTACTCATACTAGCATTAGTGCTTCTATAGGGTTATAGATTAGTCCAGTAATTGTCTAGGAATTGAGAAATTATAATCAGATTGTATGGGGATTATAGATTTGAGCTTTAACGCTTTCTTAATTGGTGGCTGCTTCTAGGCCAACTATGTAATTATGTGTATTTTATTCTCTAATAAAGGTTTAACCTGGGTTCTAAAGAGCTGTCCCTCTTTAGACTAACAATAAAGCTTACGTGGAGGATTCTAAGTTCTTGGGGTAAGTTTTATGTCAAACTTAAATTTGTTTTCTGGACAACCAGCTATCACCAGGCTCGGTTGGCTTTTCACCTCTACCCACAAATCATCCCACTATTTTGCCACATAGACGGGTGCACTCTAAAAGTTGTTCGTGGGTAGCTCGTCTGGTTTCGGGGTTTTTAACTTAAATACTTTTAGCTAAAGTTTTTCTGGCTAGTTCATTATGCAAAAGGTAGAAGGGTTAGTCTTTGCTTTTTTACACTTCAGTTGTATTCTTTCATCTTTCCCTTGCGGTACTTCCTCTATAGCGCCTAGGTACATTTCTATCTCCTATACTATGAAGGGGAGGTAAATGATTTAATTTAGTTGATAGAATTGTTATGCTTGCAGATTTTAGGGGCTAGGAAAAGTTCAAAATGTCCTATTGATAGGAATCTTCTGAGTGTAGGTCAGATGCTTTGTGTTAAGCTACGTTTTGATTATTCCAAGCACACTTTCCAGTATGCTTACCATGTTACGACTTATCTCCTCTCATATTGTAGTAGAGGGTATTAGGTATCTAGTTTCTTGAATACTTGAGGAGGGTGACGGGCGGTGTGTGCGTACTTCATAGCTCTATTCAATTAAGCACTCTATTCTCAATTTACTACTAAATCCTCCTTCTTTTTTCTGTTTCAAGAAAAGTATCGTGAGTGTTCTTGTTAAGAAAATGTAGCCCATTGCTTTCCACCTTATTGGCTACACCTTGACCTAACGTCTTTATGTGTGATTGTTAAGCTTACTTTGATTCCCTGTAGGGGTTCGCTGAAGATGGCGGTATATAGGCTGAATTAGCTAAAGGTGGTGAGGTTGATCGGGGTTTATCGATTATAGAACAGGCTCCTCTAGACGGATGTAAAGTACCGCCAAGTCCTTTGAGTTTTAAGCGGTGGCTTGTAGTTCTCTGGCGAGTAGTCTTGTTGGGAGAAGCTACCTTGGTTTAAGGCTAGGCATAGTGGGGTATCTAATCTCAGTTTGTGCCCTAGCTGTCGTGTCTTCAGATTTTTAAGATCACTTGCGTGGCTTATTTTCCTCTTAGCTATGAATTTTTACGTATTAGCATGGGTTTAATCTTATTATACAGGGTTAACTTAAACACGCTTTACGCCGGTGGCTTATTAGTTAGGGTCAATCGTATGACCGCGGTGGCTGGCACGAAATTAACCAACCCGGGGTAGAATAACTAAGTCAAACTTTCGTTTATAGCTTAATTTTTATCACTGCTGTATCCCGTGGGGGTGTGGCTAGGCAAGGTGTCATGAGCAACTGAAGTGAGCTTGATACCAGCTCCCTATAATCAGCTAGTCAGATTAAGGGGGGCATTTTCACTGGCTTGTGGAGGCTTGCATGTGTAATTTTTCTAACAACTAATAAGAAGGCTAGGACCAAACCTTTTATGTTTATGGGATCTAAGGAATCCATCTTAGCATTTTCAGTGCTTCGCTTTAATTAAGCTACATCAAC